TTCCTTCTTATCAGGAAGGTTAGGCGTGGATGACACAAACTCAAGTCCGAGGTGCATTTTTGACTGTCATCAATCTAGGGTTTCTGTCAGAATAGTTGGAATGCCATGCTGTGGAGGAATAATTCTTGGCTGGGCGTAATTTGGTCTTGTTAGTACGTTGAAGCGCCTTTTCTGCCTTGGGTGATACCAATCCGCCCCAGAGACGAGACTAATCTGCTCCAGAAGAGTGCCCCATTAGACCAATCAAAACCAAGAATTGCAGGAATGAAGAAAAGAGATAGAAAATGAAAGAAGACCAGATAGGTGATTCAAGGAAAAGGTGCGCCTAAATTCACCTGAACAGGAAAGGGGGAACTCATTCTACTCATTGATTGAAAGCCCTACTGCCTCTTCTTCATCGGCCAATGGAGGCCCCATTTTCTGATACCTCTAAGAAAGAGGCGTATTGAAAAGATCCTTGATTTCCTCCTGGTATGCCAACTTCTGGTGAAATGTCATCACATGCATGCTTCGGGGGAACTTCTTAGCTTACCAAAGAATTCTTGGAGCTGAACGGACCAAGCTACGAATGGAATCTTAGATCTGCCCAAGCAGAAAGAAGGGAATCTTATAGGTGTACATTAAGAGATCAAACCTATCTTCCCCGCGCAGCCGTCCCGCATCACTTTCCTATTCGGCTTTCCCAGATTGCCTAGAAGATAACCTATCTGACTTACGTACTACCTATGTGACATCTTTCGTGGAGACAACTGATCATGAGAAGGGTGCTTGTCCGCCTGTTGGCTTGGCCTTTCACCCGTTCATGGAGACAGAGAAAGTGGAGCTTTCCTTCTATCACCGTGGAACCTTGTGCGCGATCACCATTGTCATTGAACCTTATAGCTGCCCCCTCTTTCAGTTATTAAAGAACTTGGAATGTGTCTTTCATCAGATGTGGATCCCACTATGTAGGGCGATTGCCCATTACCTGGCTTTCCGCTTCCCATTAGTCATTAGTGAATGATCACTTCCAGCCATTCAGTCTGCCTTGATAGCTGTTTCTCTCGTATGCCTTTCATAGCGTGATCCCTTCGTATGTCTTAGTGAAGGTCGGATACTTGGGTCGGATATTGGGGTTGCTGTCCCTTGCTCGATGGCCTCTTGCTCTCCTCTGAGTACTGTAATCCCGTGGAATCGTCTTGCCCGCCTTTAGTTGTTATGTCGAGTGTGCTTCGTCAGCTCTGTGGTTTGGTGTCTACTCCCCGCTTTCTTGCTATCTTCTCGTCCAGTTGCTTGCTGTTTCGTTTGGGATGGAGGAAGATCCGTGAGATTCTAGTTCGTGGAAAGTTTTTCGCTCCGCCCTCGAATTGGGACGGACTTGACTTGGGATGGGGGAAAGCTATTTATGGGGATTGGCACTTGACAAGAAGCTATGTATTGTCTTGGGCTCGAGGTCGGTCTTTCATTGGTCTTTTGCTCAGTTGTTCGGTATTGGTCATTGGATTGGGGAATACTTTTTCTTTCCTCAGGTCGTTGACGGTCAATGTGTGCTCTGTCGGCTCGCTGGGTTGTTATCGCGGATGGAATGGCTGCTCATGAAAGAGGGGATGGGGCTTCGAGAAGAACTTGAAGAGCCTTACCCTTCAGTATAGCTTATTTATAGAGTAGTCGGCTTGCTTTGAATATATAGGAGCTATAGCCATAGGATTTGAGAGAGATCCAGCTAGCGAAGTGCACGTAGGTGGTGCTTGATGATCATTTCATTGGTATTCGGCGTGTCAGGTACACGATTGAAGGACGGGAAACGGGCAGTTTTCACTCGCGGAAAAGGCCTTAGAATTCATAAGGGACCGTTGTACTACCAGTCAATTGAATGTGCTCAAAGCTCCATATTCTCGGTGGCAAGTGCTGCTCAGTGGTTCTGTCCGAATGTGAAAATGCTTGAAAACGCTCTCGAAAGCTAAGGGAGTAGGAGCTTACCTCGTCTGATTATGCGCTGGTGGAACCTATGCTTTACAATAGGAAGGTGGATCAAATGCTCCTAGAAAGACAAGAATCGATGCAATCGAGTAGCTAAGTCTAGTAAAACGCTCCAACTCAGGGGAGAGGGTGATCCATCTACATATATAAAGAAAGCAAAAGTCACGAAGATACAGGCTGTTGGTAGATATATGCCGTGTCAAAACGACTGAGCTTGAGCCGCTGAGAGGCAACGAAATGTATAACTGAGTAAGTAAGAAGCAGCTTTTTTAGAAGATCTCTGGTTGTTCAAAAAGCTATGTTAAACAAGTATGAATAAGTTAGTTAGCCAACTAATAAGAAATTGTATCGTACCTGAATGGTATTTCCTACCGACTCATGTCATTCTCTACAGGAAAGCAGAGACTTTTCGAGGAAATAAGAATAAGAAAGAGCGCTTGCACTAGAAGAATATCCCAATGAAAAATCTGTTGATAGAGTTGGTCTTGATTGGTGAGCCATTTCACCCAGAATGGCGGTTTCATATAGAAATCAAAAGAAGTGACAAGAGGTGCCCTCTATGAATAGATGAACTTTGAACGCTAGTGGCAACTAGAATTACTGATCCGTTATGGGTTGATCCGCGAGTCTGAATTGTTGATCAATTGGCCAGAACCAAGTGCGCCGCTTGACTCTTCTTGGAATCTGAAATAGAACACATATAGAAAGCACTACGTTTTTATCCAAGGAAAGCTCGGGAGTAGAGTTGCTGAATGGACACTGTTCTTGGAACTTTTTCCTCTGGATATTACGATTCTGTTCGCTATCTGTGCCTGATTGGACAGCGATGGAGTTCAGATCTCTCTCTTGAATAGCTCATATTCCGGCAGGGGGAATACTTCCTTCCTTCCTAGGGCCTGCTCTTTTTCCTTTCTCCCTCTAGAAAGCTTCTGCTCAATCCAAGCTATAGAGGTCTTCGATCGTGAAGCTATTGCCATACTCATTCAGTAGAGGTCAATCGCGGTTCCGAACAGAAAGGCTACAGTCACGCATCTGGCCCTCCAACAATACCAAAAATCCAATTGGAATTCTGGGACTAAATGGCCCTCATTCTCCATCTTCATTTCTCGTTTCTACGGCTTTGACTCGGAGATATTACTGCCGCAATATAGTCGAGGGCTTGTTGTGCCCATTGCCCAAGATTCCTTTGTGGGACTTTCCTGTATTTGACTTGACTCAGCAACCTTCCTATTTAGGTTAGGCTCGAGAGATACCTTTCAGAGACGAAAGATATGGAAAAGACTTTCCGTCGATTGAGGCTGAAGCACACCCTAGGACCAACGTGAAATACGATATGAAACAACTCGCACGCTACAACGGGTGCTGTCCTTTACCAATCAGAACAACTGGCAATAGCGGCTTTCAGGGGAGTCAACTAATACTTATATTACTTATATTAAAATTAAAAAAAAGCCGAAGCTTCTACTCAAACGATCGTGATTCCTATTATCCAAGCTATACAAGAAGCATACTAAAACTATGCGACCAGTGACCTTTTCTAGAAGTGTGATTGGTGAATCTTTTATTACGCCTTAAGCAACCGAAAGGTGGGGAGGATTAAAAAGGGGATAACCTCAATTGAAAGGGAAATGCTAACCAAAAGAAAACAGAAGGTATATCAGACCAGTATCAAAAACACATCCTCGTATAGATCGATAGGGGATCAAAGTCTTGAATGAATATTTGAAGCATAGTGCATAGATAAAGTCCTCCGCCTCTTCGAGGAGGCGAGACTGCTTGACGCGGACTTAAGTCAACAGCTTGTAATTACATAATGACAATCGAATCAACGAGCTAAAGCTATGCGATGGAGCTGAATGCTTAAGTTACGGCCTTCCACACCAACAATGACGGGTTACCCAAAGACATTTCCTTTTTTTAAATTTGATGAAGCACTTATTCGAAACTGTTGCGTTAATATAAGAAAGAGGTCTTCCTGAAGGAAATGGGACGATTAGTCTTGGCTGCTGTTCCCTTGGGAGCGTCGTCCATCCCTAAAAAGGAAAAATTACAACTAGAATAGAGAATAGGCTATTCTAATAGGAATCCTAAAAAATAGGAAGAGAATGGCTTCGAAAAGGAAAAGAAATGAGTGGTTTTACCGAAATGAGAATCTACAAAGCGGTGGAATCCACGGCCACTGAGATTTTCCTGAGGCCTTCAGCCCAGGCCAGTTCCAGCCCATGGTATAAAGCCCAAAGTTCTGCTGCGGTCACAGGGCATACTCCTCCTATATTGAGTCCAAAGCCCATGATCCATCTTCCACTGTCATCCCTAAGCAAACCCCCTCCTGTGGCAATACCCGCAATTCCCCTTACACTACCATCTGTATTAAGTTTGACCCAGCCCGAATTTAATCAGTTCCATGCAATGAAGTTCTGCGTTTTTGTGGGCTTCATGGATTCCACTTTGAGGCTATCATCTGTTTCCTGTGCCTTTAATAGGATGATTTCCATTGGGTTTGTGGGGTTAGAGAAGCCCTGTTCAAAGATGCGTTTCTTTCTCCAAGTCCATAAGCTCCAGGTAGCTTGTGCAAAGATTGTTTGCCAAGGGATGTGATGAGAGATGCTCTCCATATCACAACCCATATTCATGTCAATCCACTCCTCCAGGTTTTTGGGGAAGAAATGCTGATGGATAGACTCTGGGAGGAGTTGCATCCATAAGTGTTTTGCAATGGGGCAGTCACGTAGCACGTGAAGGGAGTCCTCCATGTTGTGGCTGCACTCTTTGCAGGACCCATCAGTAGTTAGGTGCCTTACCACTCTGACCTTATTAGTCAGCAATCTGTCTTGTCTTGCTAGCCAAAGGAAGTACTTTATCTTAGGAATGGGTTTCCCCTTCCAAATAGCCTGCCACTTCTTTGCTTCCACATCTCTTTGCTGGCCTGTGACTAAGGCATAGGCGGATTTCGTACTTAAATTTCCACTTGGAGAGTCCCTCCAGATCAGAGAGTCTGTGCAATTATCCTCTTGAAAAGGCTTGATAGCTCTGATATGGGGTATCAAGTTCATGGGGATCAGCTCCACAAAGTAACTCCACTTCAAATTTCCATCTTCATCAATGTAATCACAGACCCGAGCATTAAGACTAGCAGGTGGAATTTGCTGGGTTGCTACGTCCACCAGTGGGCCTTCACCTACCCACCAGTCAAGCCAGAATTTTGCTCTTTGCCCATTCCAAATTACCCATTGACTTCCCATCTTTAGGATGTCCTTCCCCCTGAGAATGCTTCTCCAAGTATAGGATGACTTAGAATTTGCTTCACAATTGAAGAAAGAGGAGTTGTTCAGATACTTGCTTCCCAGAATCGAGGCCCATAGGGAATCAGGTTCAGTTACTAATTTCCAGCCCATTCTTGCCATAAGGGCTTTGTTCATCAGCCCCATGCTTCTCAGACCTAACCCTCCCTCAAAGAGCAAGTGGCTAAGAGCAAAGAGCTAACCGCTAACAGCTAGCAGCAGGACTAAGAGAGCAGATAATAAAGAGCTTAGGGAAGGTAACTCAGACATAATAGTTGACTTAACTTATAAGGAAGACCGCGTGGCTAGCTCGCCCCAAATCAATAAGGCTCGTTATCGCCCCTACTCAATAAGGCAGAAAATTCTTTCTATACTGTCTATCCGCTCTCAATCTCTCATCCCTGGATTCCTTGCCAACCAGAATTAATTCACCTTCTTTTTCTTTGAGGAGCGCTTCAATTAACCGAGATGAAGAAGCTGAAACTACTTGACCGTCAGGTAAGGGGTATCGATAAAGATTCCTCACTTTAGACTTTAGGAAGGAATGCAAGAAAAGAAACTACTTCATGGGGCAAGGTCCGCTATTGTCCCTTCACTTAGGGCTGTGAATCAGGGCCTAGCTTAAGAGAGAGGTGTAACTAGTGCTGCTGTCGTCAGTCCACCTAGTAACAAATCAATGAGAAAAGAAAAGTTTCTGTCTCCCTAAACCACAACATAAGAACGAGTAAAACAAGATAAAGAATCCCCTTCATTCTATGAACTTCTTTATTGTTTATTGAATTGAATGTTTGGTGTCAGAGCTCGTGAAGGGCCCGTAAACCATCATGACACAAGGGAACGGGAAGCGCAATAGCAACCCATAAGCTTTACTAATAGGGGCATTCCATTGATAACGATAGAAAGAGCGATCCACGGAAGCCATTGAAACCAGGATAAGAGCACTCTAACACGAACAGGACCGGGTCAGACATCGCCCTATTAGATAGAAAAGGTTGGGGAGGGCATATGATTTCCCTAAAGATTAAAGGGAGCTGGACCAAGCCATCCTGATCGTCCCATACCTTTGAAAGCCCACCAGCTAGCATTCGGAATCACAAGAATAGCGAACTGGAGCGAGCCTATAATAATGATAATGTAATAAAGCAAATTGTAAAATACCGCTTCGACACCAGCGGCTACTTAAGCGGAAGCTCCTGTTCAAGGGAAGGGTTCCAAACCAGCCTTAGAACCAACCTTAGACCGGACCCCGAAGCAAGCCTGAAGCAGTGTAGCAAGACCTTCTATCCCTCCATTTACCCGTTGTTTGTCGGACCGTAGACAAGTGTCTGTCTGCCATTTCACAAAGGCTCTCGTCACGCTTGCCGACAACCCGCCAGTGGAAGAAAAGGAATCAAGTCATGCAGTCTCCCGCAGTCAGTCCTTGGTTGATCTCCAGGTTCTGGTTCTGCCTGATCTGATAATAGAAGTACTTCTGCCATCTCAACATCAATTCGCATTTGATGGTTATTTTACTTGAACATTTTCATTAAGCTTGTAGACAGACAGAAAGCAAGCAGAAAGGGATTGGCTTGGCTGAATAGAACAGATGCGACCGGTAATGGGATATTGAATGGAAAGAACGAAAGCGACGTGCGTACTGGATTGCCCGGCGTGTGCTAACTACTCTACTTCCCTATTTCTTGCCTTTTCACCTCCCCCAATTCACCGATAGAGAAGAAAGAGATAAGCAATGACCGGACTAGACCAATGAAAGCGGACGAAGGTTTTTATTCGTTAGCCAAGCGCGCCCATTACAGCGCCTCTATTACAGAAGCGAAAGGGACGCGCCCTATTGACCAGCCGAAGAGCATCCTTATAAAAGAATGAATGGGAAGCAGGCCCGGTCTATATTGCTAGAGTTATCTTTACTTCACCCCCCGCGTACTCCTCTATTCTTATATTTGAATTCCGTCTCTAAGCTTCCCCTTTAGTGCCTGCTGAGACTGATTTCCTCTCGACTATAGTTGAATGGAAGTTTCATTTCCTAAGTCTCAAAAATTTTTTTTTATGGAGTCCCATAGTGCGTGCATTCCCCTACATAGTCTGTCGAATAATTTATCACTAAGAAGGGTTGCAATATAATATATATATAAGATAATTCCAGATTGAAGATCTCTTGACCCCATATACGATCCAGTTCTACATCTTAGCGCTGAACTAATGAATAGAAATTGAGCTTCACTTCGCGAGTCGGGAATGGCATCATTTATTAAAAAGTGCTAGCGTTGACAAGAGATGAGCTAAAGAGGTGGCCGGGCAGTTGACCAGACCCTATCACATACAGACAGCAAGCAAGAGCTGTGCCGGCTTACCCGGAAAATTTCATTATTGTCACCCCAAATGCTACTACCTCTTTGCTAAGCACAGGAATGCTTGATCGAGAAAAGCAAGCAAAGAAGCAGCAGGATGCGGAATACGAAGGGGCTGGGGATAGAGCCAATAACCAATTGAAGAGTTACAGACTACAGTATAAAGCCCTCAATCATGCTCTTGCCAGTGACATAGATTGTATATACTCTCGCCGATTAAGGCAAATTCTGCGCTCCACGAAAAAACATAGGGAGTCCTTCCTGGACTTAAGGAAGGCAAAACAAAAAGTGCCCCTATGACTCTGGTTTTAGTGAAAGCGATGAAAGTATAGCTGTGCTCCAGGTTTTCGGGTAAAGGTTATACGGTGAAGAGCCCGGTCAAGGCGACCTTATTAAAGGGGAACATTCGGGACATAAAAGCCTATGGTAATCTCGTCCTTAGTTGCCGAATCTAATGGGGGTTTCAATCCGACGGATCAACCGTAATTTTAAGGTAAAACGAAGGAGATGATGGATGGGAACTCCTACTCTGACTATTGTTGCGATCTCTAAGCGGGATTTTTAGTCATCTATCCCTTTTCTTTCCTGAAGAACGAGTGGATGTTTTGAACGAGTGTTGAGCGAGTGAAGTGCCCCATAAGCTATAAGAGTGAGCTATATGTTTTAATTCCGTGAGCAGCGGTTGAACTGAACGTTCCAAGTGCATCCAGCAGGAATCGAACCTACGAATTTGCGCCCCTTTATTAGGTTGGGCGCTTTAACCATTCAGCCATGGATGCACAAAGACTCGGCGAGTGAACTAGGTTTAGGTATTCCTTCTCGAGCTTCTATTTCTTCCGTTAAAGGAGATTCGGGAAAAGATGGAATAGGAAGACGTGTTTCCAGAACAAACAAGATACGGGTTGAGAAGGGGGAGTTAGCAAAGTTAGACAAGATTGGAATGGGCATAGGAACATGTATTGATGTACCAGATCGGCTAATGCTCCCAGGTTGATGCGATGTATTCCACCAGTTGACTGAAGACTTGATTATTGGTATATCGATCGGTCCAGCACGGATTGAAATAGAAGCCGGTTCGACAGGAAGCTTTTGAAAACGCAGTGCACCCAGGTAAATAAGGAACGAGATGAATACAGAGGTTAAACGAGCATCCCACACCCAAAAGGTGCCCCACATAGGTCTTCCCCGAAACCCCCCAGTAACTAAGGTAAACAACGTAAAAAAAGCACCAATTTCTGTACCGGTTCCGGAAGAGCGAAGAAAAAGGGGATGTTTTGTTAATAGGAAAAAGAAAGTGTTTATAGCCGTAGCGATATAAACAAGAATACTCATCCGAGCCGCAGGAACATGTACATACGGAATACGAGAATTTCCACCTTGTTGAAGATCTAGTGGTGCTACCCGAAGACTTAAATGAATAGCCATCGCTGTTAAGAACAACCGAGATCCAATGAGAATTTGCGCGTAGCTTCTGGTCTTTGACATCAAAAAATAAGGTTGTAATAATGAAACGGACATGTGATAATTTGGTCCTAGCTAGTGGAACAAGAAAGACATGGATCTATATTCAATACGCAATCAAAGGATTTCTCCTGCTTTGTTTTCGCTCCGCTCGTGCGCGGCACCCCTTGCTCGCGGAGCGGCATACCGAAAAAAGAAAGGTTTTGGAAGAAAAAAGAGTAGATTCCCTTTTGTGACCAAGAGCCCATCCTTGATCCAAGCCGAGTTTTGCATTCCTTAGCTTGGTGCAAAGGGCTTCTCGCGGGTCCTTGCCCATCTCGAATACGATGCGGTAGGGTACTCGTGACCCTGCTGGTGGCTGCCACTGCCCCACACTTAAATGCCGCCAGCTCTGTCTTCCTACTTAAGGCATCCGCGCGCGACCTGGTTGGTCCGTCCAAGCTTATACTATAGCACCATATCAATCAAACTTGGCAAGTTTGTCTTGCTTGCCATCGTCCCTGTTTTGGCGTGAGTTTTTTCTGGGTCAGGAAGTCACCCGTCGCCACATTATCCGTCTTGACCACAAATCGTGACCCGCCTCCACGTTCTCAAGTAGTGCACTATTGCTGTCATCTCCTTCTCTTGGACCACGCCTTTCGGTCTCATTGAGCTTTCGGCTCTCATATGCTACTGGGTTACCTTATTATACTAGCACACCGCCTGTGGCATAGTCTGACGCATCCGTGTGTACTTCAAATGGCTTAGTGTGATCGGGCAACTGCAATACGGGGTCATCAATCAATGCCCGCTTTAGGTCCTCAAAAGCTCTTTGACACTCTTCCGATCAGTGCAGTGCCATGATCGGTCCGTACGTCCTTCTTTAGGAGATTTTTGAGTTGAGCAGCCCTAACTTACGATGAATCTTCGGTAATAGTTCACGAGCCCTAAAAAAGATCTTCGCTCACTCACCTTGGTAGGTGCTTGCCACTCCTCGAGGGCTCTGATGCCCATCCAATACCCTAGGAATAGGATCTCCGTCTGTCCAAAGGAGCATTTCTCTTTCTTTACATAGAGGCGATTCTTCCTTAATACCTTAAAAACGGTCCGGAGGTGGCTAACGTGGTAGTTTAAGGGATAGCTATAGCCCACGATCAAAGTATACTACCGGTCACCAGCTGAGCTACCTGAACCACTTTCCTAAAGTATGTTTTCTTCGCCCGTTTAGAAGTGGATTCGAACCACTGACAAGGATTTTCAGTCCTCTGCTCTGCCAAAACAGCTATCTAAACCACTTTCCTTCTGCCCAGCTCCCCGAAAACAACGTTTGACTTGCATGTGTTAAGCATATAGCTAGCGTTCCTTCTGAGCCAGGATCAAACTCTTCTTTTGAGTATGATTGGGCCTCGCAGTGGTAGAACCTGGTGAACCGGGCGTACTACTTCCCAACCTTCTGTGGACCTTGCTTCTCTTATGATTTTTTCTACTCTACTTTTTTAATAAGAAGCCGGCGGTGGTGGTGGTGGGCGGACGGCTAACATGGTTAGTCCGACCTAGAACTGGATTGTGTAATCTAGCTAGCCTTTAACGACAGTTTATACTCAAGTTGGCATATGAGACTGAGAGAAACAGAATGTCATTGTCAACCAAATGACGATAAGTCCAACTGCCCAAGGAAAAAGAACCAATTGACAAATGTCTAAAATGCCCATACACAAAATCTTCCTCACTATATGGTAAGCTAGTAATTATCTCTCCCATCAGGGTCATTGTCGTACACCAATTCGAGCGGGAAATTGTACTCAAAGGCAGAGCCTATAACAGACAACCGCCTCTGCAACAAACTTCAAGAAATCCAAGTCTTGGAGGAGAAAGAGAGAGAAAAGCATGTCAATCCCAATCCTTGAAGCTTGCAAAAAGAGGAAGCGAAGGCAAAAGATTTTAGGGTTTAATTCGTTCTGCGATTCGGGTAGCTCGATCAGTCGTCCTCATGGTCCATTTCGTGATAACATTCGGGTGTTTCTTCAAGAATGTGCTGAGCTTGAAGACTACAGTGTCCGGGGCATGCCCATTTGGTGCACTCTTCTTGTCCACGACAACACAAGCCTCGTCGTCCCTCTTTACACCATTGAAGAAGATGTCAAGTCCTCTGATCGACTCTTCTGTGATCACTGCCGATGCACAGGTCAGAACTCGAACTTCTCAATTGGGTTTCTGTAATTTTTTGTATGAGGTTCCGGAATCCGCCTTTAATTTCTTCTTTGTTATTGTGTAATGTCAGAAAATTTTCAACCCTAGAAATGATTCCTAATTCTTTCATTCTATCCATGTTGAATGAGCTCAATTTCCTGTTCATATAAAACCAATGCCAGACCCTATGGATAATTACGACTAATGCAACTCCAATTGAGCTCAATTAGTTGGCTTGCTTAAGCAATAAATTTGTTGCTTAAGCAGTCATTCCAGCTTCTCCATTCTGGCATCTTCAGCTACTCAGCTTCTCCTCTGATTGGGATATGATATGTTATTTTTGTTTAGGTTGGAGTAATCATTTTTTGTCGAAGCGAAAGTACCATATGATAATACCAATGGATGATGAGTGGCATAAGCCTCTGAATGACAGTATCTTTGATCTTCCGACCCATCTGTTACACGGGTTGATTCACTGTAATGGGTTTGCTCACTTGGTCTGCATCAATGGACTTTAAGGGGGTTCTAAGTATCTCTATGGGAGACAGATTATGGATCTTTGGGACAGAATTTGCACAAATCTTCGAACCAGGTACTAGGAAAAATATAGATTTCTTGATTTCACAATTGTATTATGAAAAACCAATGAACTGGTTTTGATGCATTCTTCTCTTTTGCAGGAAAATCACTGTTGAGAATCTATCAAAGAAGCGGTCTATGGACCTTCGTCTTCTCCATGGCGTTGCTTACGGACACCCTTGGTTTGGTAGATGGGGAGGTTCTGCCAAGGAAGCTTTAACACAATTATGAAAGAGCACTTGAGATTCTTAGCTCATTACAACTTGAAAGGATCATCCAGGATTTTAGTGATACGGACCAGTGTGAAGAACTGAAGCAAATAGTTCGTCATTACAGAAATTTGAGTGAAACACAGTTGATCACAATCAAGGATCTTCTTAGGTTTATGCTGACTGTCAAGTCTAGTATTCCTGCACAGAAGAAATCATTGATGGCTACTGCTGCATTTTCATCATCCACTGCAAAACCTGCAACCAGAGCAGCCCTCCAGATCAAGCACCCGATGAAGGAAAAGTCTGTGAGTTATAGGAAGTTCACTACTGTTATTACTCACATGGATAGCAGATGGCCTAAAAGAAGACTAGAGTTTGCAGCGGAAGTGATTGTGAACGCATTGCAAGAAAAGAAAGAGAGAGACTTCAGTCATGGTGGGATGACCCGGCAAGATGTGCGAGATGCAGCTCGGTTACATATTGGAGATACAGGTCTGTTGGATTATGTGTTGAAATCACTGAACAATGTGATTGTTGGGAATCACATTGTCTGCCGCGCAGTGAACCCAACCACTCGGATTTTGGAGTACACGGTTCATGATCTTGCAGATGGGGTTAAGGTCTCTGAACCTGAGAAAGAGATAGTTCCTCAGTCCCTTTCATCAGCAGCTCTAGTTCCTGGAGTTGATGTTAGCAATGATGCGCTTTATCTGTATGAGCATGTGCTGCTAGGATACCCAGAATCAGAGTTGGTGGAGTTGGCTACTTAAGCAATATTGGACACCAAGCACTTCGTGAAGGAATTTCCAATTAGGGATGAGGAAGAGCAGTGGTTGACAATCATTTGCCAACTCTCTCCTTTTCCTTTTTCTCTCAAAAAACAAGGCTCGCTCTCTACTTCTGTCAATGGCAACAACTGAGGCTAAGCCTGAAGCCAAACCAGAACCAAAAGAAATTGAAGAGAGTTCTGAACCTCTTCTCAAATACAAGGTAATTAAAACTTTAAAACATGGTTTTTATGAACACCAATCACAAAAGATTACAACTTTCACATGTTTATAACATCTTCTTCTCTGTTTTACAGACATAGGTTTTGAAGGTCTCTATCCACTGTGAAGGCTGCAAAAAGTGACAGTACATGGGAATGTGGAGCCAGAGATTTTGATCAAGAAATTAACCAAGACAGGGAAGCATGCAGAGCTGTGGCCTGATCAGAAAGCTAATAACAATAACAATTCAAAAGACAAAAAGAAAAACAAAGGCAAAGAGAAGCAGCAAAGCGAGGCTGAAAGCTCCGAGGAAAGCAACCACGGTGGCGGTGCTGCTGGTGGTGATAATGAGAAAGAGACGGTTAAAGTTGAAGTTGTTCAAGTTCAGGACTCTGCTAAGAAGAACAATAACGAAGGTGGTAGCACTAGTAAGAAGGTGGCGGTGCACCGGCTAAAGCTGGCGGTGGTGGTGGCAACGGGGGTAATAAGAAGAAAAACAAGGGGAAAAAAGTGAATGCCAATGCTGATGAGGATGAAGGTGAACAATGTGATGATGCTCCTCCACCAAGCAGTGAGTCACCAATTCAGGGTAATGTGCTTCATGGGGCACAGAGGCCTCATAACCAACATGTTCAGCTGCATGTGCCTAATGTGCCTTATGGGCCTCATGCTCCTCGTGGCCCACAGGGTTTTCTTGGCCCACGCCCTCCATATGGTCCTCATGGCCCAAGCTCTGTTCAAGTTCCAGCCAATCACAACCCCCCACCGCGGTCGAAAGGGAGATGCCACTTCCATCCAATCCCTAAATACGGATTGCCGGGCAGTTACTGAGAAAGCTATGCATATAAGTACCAGATAGAAAGGAATATGAGTCCCTTCATTCATCGGGGGCGTGAGTCAGTGAAACCCGTGTTGTTCTTCCTCCCGTTCCCTCATTGGTTTCTCAGATCCTCCATCTCTGGAAAGAGAAAGAGAGTTCGGAAGAAGATTAAGGGAGAATAAGTAGAGGAGAGGATGGTTAATCAAAAGATAGATGGGCGGGTTAGAGCTTGCTGGTTAGCTGGGCGAGAGAATAGAAAGAAAAATAGAGAGATGGAAAATGAAGTAAGCTTGAGCCTGCGGAACCGGTAATGGATCAAAGCAAAGGATAGCTTTTTAGCTGCGAGCGGATGAGCGAGAAATGGAAGAGGGTTCCAGCCTCCTTCCTGCCCCTTACCCCCTGGTGTAAATCGGCTTGGATTCTTCTGCTTTCTCATCTGCTCCAGTCAATGGTCTCTGCTCGAAAGTCCCATTGCATGAAAAAACTAAAAAAAGAATAGGTGATCGTAGGTCAGCCCGTGGGTAAGTTCCGGGCTTTCATTGATATTTTCTCGTTCATGATCTCTAATCCTTTGAGTAGATTGGGCAGGGGTAAGACTATGCACATAGCTTCGGTTCCGTCTTGTTTGCCAAGGAGATATGGTTGCTTTTCCTTCTTCAGTAGGCTTTCCCGCGGGTTCGGTTACAGATAGGATACACGGGTCAAAGGGAAGGCTTGAGTTCAGAGACGAAGTTGGCTTTGAAGGTACAAACTTTCAGACAGTTCCTTACTTTCTATTCTCTAATCTCGTATGGCAGCTTTCAGTCCCATCTTCAGTTTCGGGATATTGCTCCTATGCCTCTTCGAAGTGAAGCCCTTATATCGAATGATTCAAGACATTTTATTTTATAATAGAAATGAGAGGACAGCCGAATTGACAGAAAATAGTCTGAATTTGTTGATCAACTCTCTTTGTTGAAGGTCCTACCTTAACAGTCGATCATGCGCTCACACTCGATCATGCGACAGTCGATCTGTCCATCCGACTACATTCACTGGGGGGTGAGGTTGTCCAATTTCAATTATGTGCCGCTCGTTGACATCTAGTTTCCATTGCCGGTGTGAGAGATCTTCCTTCGGTTCTAGTTAAGTATGGCAGCTTGAGGTCTCCTATTTAACTTTCACCAGCCATTGGGAACTCAAATAAACTTTCATTTAACGGCAGGCGAGAAAGGTTCTAAAAGAAAGAAAGGTAGAAGGGGGGTTTTCTCCCGTTTCGGGGTTCTCTTGTGGACTGGCTGTTGACTGGCCGGGAGAAAACCGGTGCTTTTAGCTTAAACGGATTTTCACTGGATCGGAGCCTTTCGGAAATCCTCCCCTTTTGGCTTCACTTGAGCGGTTGACGCAATCCAAGAGGAAGAGGAAGCTAAACCCGTGCTGACGAATAACCAAACCCCTTAATTCGTCGAGTAAAGTAAATAGGGAAGATATAGGTTTGTTATGAATGACCCCGTATCGAATACAGGTAATAATATCAGCAAAAGAACGTTCTCCCGTGCTTCCAGACATGCTGAGCTCCACATATTCATGTACAGAAAAAGCGGGGGGTCGATTCTGCGAAAGATAGGATCAGTAAATGGAAATTCACTGAGATTGAATTTAAGTGGGATCTTCAATAGTGGTACCGAGGGTGTCTTTAGAGTATACCGAATCAGTATAGCTATCCTTCTTCTCTTCTGACACAGCAACGAAATTTCAATCAGTATAGAAAAGAAGTGATACAAAATTTCTTTCTTCCTTAGCGTTTCACACTAAGCTCTTCGATCCTTAGCGCAAGCACTAAGTAAGCAAGCTACCTCTATCTTCTTTAGTCAATTCTAATTGTTCACTCTTAGTTGACCGTTCCGCTGGGGCTTCCTCTTTGAGTGGAAGCCCTGCGCTGCACCCCAGTGTTTGTTGAATTTATTGATCGACGAAACGAGTTATTGCCTTTAAGGGGTCTTGCCGTTATTGCCATTTCATTTTTACGGGGGAAAGGAACATACTTTAGTTGACGGAAAGGAAATGTATATTGATACGTTCAATCTCGTCCCAACATAGCCCCCATCCGTCTCCTTACGATGATTCCAAATCCAGGATAGGAATCAAAAGTTATTCCATAATAATAGGAATCCGCTTTCCAGTTGCTGCTTCGCTCCTCGGCTTTTCTTGCGCCTATTGGTTGATGATAGGGTTCCTGTTGGTGGAGAGAATGCCCCAAAGCCCCCTTTCTCCAATTGAAATTCCAGAGGGATACCCTTTTAGAGACGCTCTCCTGGCATTTTCACCCCTTACGGAGTCTCCACCAAGAACAGCTCTGCCTCCCGTTTTATCACTATCAGACACTACCTAATTTATTTCATAACCTGCCAACATCCAAGGATACTCACAATGAGCATGAAAATCATCAAGGTGATGCCAAAGATCTTCCCTCACAGCATAATAAGCAGGACTTGCACAGATGGCAGTAACGATCGACTTCCTATGGGAGGTGCTTGAGACCAAAGCAGAAATCGATTGATTGGTGTGATCAACAATGCATAAATCAACCACATCTGGGTTCCAGGGAATCCAAAAACCCCCAGAAAAACCCACTGCATCAACTATGAAGCTACCAGAAAAGCCCAAAGTCTTGACAACGTCCAAAGCTTTGGATACACTAATTCTAGGTTCAGAAAGAACCAAAACATCAAAGGCATGAATTCTTTTTAAGTCATTAACAAGGGACTCACTCTCACATTCCACGCTAATAGCTTTAACATCATTAATAAGCTGGAAAGCAAAGGCGCCAAAGAACACGTATCTATTACCTCCCCCAGCAACTGCTCTCTTCCTACGGTCTCGTTGCCTTTTTTGGGGGTTCCTCCTCACATTGACCGAACCCGCAGAGAAGGCCACGGCGAGACGAGCCATTTATGAACAATAGAGTGACGCCAAGGGCGATAAAGGTCTTCCAATGATAGAAAAGGGGCATGATATCCCAAAATTCCTCAAGTACTTTCTGCACTTCCTGAGAAGGAAGTCGTTTTTTTGGTATTGGATCCGCTCTTCTGTTAGCATGAACATGAATTTGATTCTATTTGTCTTCTTTATTCCTAAGGGAACCCCCCACCAGAACCATTCTTAAGACCACCAAGCCCTCTCGAATGAGTTCTACTATAGAAGCTTTCAACGTACACCCAGGGACAAATCTTTCGCTCACTGAGAAGTGAAACCCTGTGACTAGATCGTCCTGAAGACGGATTCGACGGGAAGAAATGGCATTTGGAAGTGTTGCTGGCTTAACATTTAGGTTTCGGCATAACAAAGCTTGCACTGTCTTTTCGCACTTAGGCGCACAGCGTGCAATTGGTAATGATTCTACTACGGTGCCACAAATTCGCAAACTGATCCTAAGTAATCGTTGTTGTTCATTGGATTCCGGAGGTACTACTTCGTTAGGGTTGGGGAATTGCTGCGATTCTTCCTGAATAGCCTGGATTCTACCGTCGAGAGTCACTTTGAAAGTATTACCTAAACTCTTACGACTCAATATGATAAAGCCTATAAAACAAAGAGCTACTATCATTTCTTCATTATAGATTGAAATATTCTTCGAACTTAATGCACAAATAGATGGAATAGCAGCAAATAGCATCTTTCTGGCATGCATATTCGTGGAAGTAAATCTCATTATGAAAGCTTATCTCTATCCTTGCAGAAACTGAACGGGAAGGACTTTTGAATCGGATGCGCTCGCCCAGCGAGAAAGGCCCTGACCCTGCCAACCAAAAAAAGAAAGAAGAGAACGAAAGGAGAAGAGAACTTCTTTGTAATTCTCTAGGAGTCATGTTTAACCTTGAATGCTATTAATAAATTCTACAGCAATAGTCCCGCGGACTCGGAAAGTAATAACGAAAATGGCTAACCCAATAGCGGATTCCGCAGCTGCCACCGTTAGAACCAATAAAGCAAATAATTGACCCATCATATCATCCAAAGAAACGGAAAATACCAAAAAGTTCAAATTCACAGCTAATAACATTAATTCAATTGACATTAACATAATAAGAATATTTCGTCTATTAAGGAGGATTCCCCAAATACCTAAAATAAAGATGATCATAGAAAATGTGAAATATTTGATAGGATCCATTTCGGATAAGATTCACTTGTAGTTCCGCTTCTTGCTCTAACAGAAAGACTTGTCGGAAATCTGGTTGGTCCAGAAAGGCATGGGAGTTTTGGGCGTACTTTCTCTCACTCTCCTGAACTTTCTAACTTAATTACATACGAGATTCTCGGCGTTTCGTTAAATGATTCTCAATTATCATTCCGCGTCTACGAAAAGAGAATAAGCAATAAATTTAACTTAGCTAACGCTACCTTCTTACTTTTAGTAAGCAAGCGTTTCAATTCATTGAATGCACGAGATTCGGGCGCACGTTACCAGGGTAAGGTAAAACTATGAAGCAAGGGTTGATTGCGCGGGATTAGGTATGAAATGGGCCATACCAACTTGTTGCTTGAACAAGTCCTAGTGGTAGGGCTCCTCATATGGTTAGCCTCCCTGACCCGTAGCGTAGATTGTGGAATGGGATTGGGAATCTATTATAGTATTAACCTAATTTCGGAGGGGGTTCCAATTCATATCCGAGCGTTGGTGCACTTCCCATCTGTTCCCGGGCTTTGACGTAAGGCCTGTAGACCGAGCCTCATATCCCTGACTTCAGAGTCCTACGGTCTTCTTTCTTCTCCCTAATTCTCTGTGAGAACGAATCTTAACCCTTGGTCTTTTTCTTCCTCCTGACTCTCACTTGGAAGCAAGAGATGAAGACGTAAGCCTTCCTTATGATCGATCACCCTTTCCCGCTGGTCCAGTCAGTTTTTCTTTCTTCACTTCCTTCCGCTTAGCCGATAGTGGGCACTCTAATAATTTTTTAAGTAGGCATCTATGAAATCACTAGGGCTGCCTCTTTTCAGCTCTTTCTTAGGCTCTCTCGAGTGGGTTTGCACTCTGTTATGCTCTTAGTTTATCTTCTCTTGGCTTCTTTCTATGGATTAATCCTTGTTCTACGCTCATGCTCTTTCCATGAGGAAGACTTGCCCTTGATGATGGAACAACGGCTACCTCGGTCTCCTATAGCTAAACCATCCTAAAGAGCCAGCCAAAGGACCCGCATGCTCGGATCTTGTATCAGGATTAGCTTCTATAGGAATATATATCTAATAGGGAGAAGCTCTTGCGGAAATATTGCCAGAAAGGCGGGTGGTGGGAAGGATAGACTATATATAGTAGATCCGACTTCCTCGACTGAAAGGTGAGCTACGGGGTCCAGGTTAGTTGATCTATTAAGAAGGTGAAAGAGCTTCCCTGGGCTTACAGCTCGTGAAGTGAGTCCGCTTTTTATAACCCTTAATGCCTTCTAACGCATTCTACTAATCTTCGACCACCCTACAGTTAACAACAAGGAGAAAGGCAAAGGCTTTGATTCCTGAACCTCCCATTGTGCCATCCTGCTCTCCAAACTACAAAGAGAAGACAGCTCCCATGCTTTCATAGACATCAAGAACAGCAGATAATATCCGCCTTAATCTTTATATAGGTTGCCCCTCTTCTTCTCTCCTAGCTATCAGAATAGGAATCGCTATTCGTGGAAGAAAACCGGACTCTCTCTTATGGATTTGTATGGCTTTGCCTGCCGCCTTTCACCCGCTTCTCTAAGGAAAAAGTCTAATGTCATGTTGATGCCATCAGAATCTAAAGGATTGATCGAAATAAGGGCCCGTAGGCAAAAAAGTCTTCCCTCGGCTCGGTAGCTAGTTTGGTGATGGCAATGAGCATCCTTCCCGCCGACCACTTATAAAGACTGTCTCTAGAGAAGCTCCAAAGCAGGATAAGAGAGCCAGTAACAAGCAGAACAAAGACGCGCCGCCACGCGGGCGGGCAGAGCTAAGGGAAGAGAACAGCTACTACAGCTGAGAATCGCCCTAACCTTAGCGAAAGCACTTGATTTCGCCCTTCCTTGATCAAAGACTTTCAAGCTCTCTTCTATAGGAAGGAATAACTATCGATGTAGGATCTCTTTCAAGTAAAGTACAATATCGACTTTCATTCCACTTTATCAAACTAGAGTAAGGTAGCGAAGTAAAATATGCATTAGAGAGTCGAATATGCAAGAAAGCCAATAGGCGCTCGTGATCTTCCTTGATTTCAGGAATGAGTAGATACTATACCTGTAACAACTCTCTTCAAATAGGCTTTCTTTGAAGGCGTAGGTGTCTTTTCATTTTAAAGTAGTCGGTGCTTTTCCATTTGATTTGCAATCCCCTTTTTCTAGTTATGCAGTTGATGATCGGATATGAAAGAACTAATCTACCTTCTATAAATAGAAAGTTGCTGCTTTCCTCTTATGAGGATTCACAGCTTGAGTAAGTAGGTAACCTAAGTCCAGTCTGATCTGAGGGAAGCAGTCCCAAGTCAGTAGCGAGTACACCACTCTGAGAGCCCAGAAACAAAGATCCCATCCCGTACCCGTAAAGCATAAGAAAAAAGTCTTTTCCTTTTTCAGAGAATGTGTAAGCACCCTAGAGTAGAGGGGGAGGCCCATTTCCTAGCCTAGTTTTAAGCAGAGCAGCACCATCCTAGTCCAGAGCAGTACCTCTCTCTATGGGCTCGAGGCAAGACAAGCAGCCCGCTTCGCTTCCTTCGTCTCATTACAGGGAAGGATAGGACCTCGGTCGGTTCCAAGGGTGAGGAAGAAGTGCCATCTGCTTAATCGGAAGAATCCGCTGAGACAAAAGCATTAGCAGAGGCTGAATCAGCTGCATCAGCAAGCGAATGCCTTTCTTAGAATGGTTCGGAAACCCAGTGAGAATCACCTTCTCACCCCGAATCCTAAGATCCAGGGAGGTTGGCTAGAAAGAGAATTTCCAAATCTAAAGAAGAGGCTGAAGCATCAGAATCCGCTGAAACAAAGGCTGAGAAAGCCAATAGCGGTTAAGCCACATCACGCTTTTCAGGGACCGATCAAAAGCCGTTTGTTTTTCGTTAAGAGACTTTTTTCTCTGATTCAAACTTAAATATTGGAGCTAGGGCTTAATTCTATGGGTAAGGTCAAGTTGATAAGCCGCCTACCTTCTTAATTAAGTTACATTACAGAGGGGCCTCCCTAACTCAAGTTGCTTGTGCCTGCTGTTACCTACCGTAGGACCTCCGTCCCCGAAGCGAATAAAGAGGAGACCTTTCTCCTGTGTCGAAGGTTGGGTGTTAATTAAAATCACACTTTTTAATAATTTTATTTTTCGGATGGACATAAAAGAAAAGGGTAAGATTTCCAAAAGCTATTTACGTAGGAGAATAAGTCATCGCTCGCGGCTTCCCGCTTTCAATTAGAGGGGCAGGGCATCTTTCTGTTGCCGGTTAGGTTAACCTCAAAAGTTCAATAGGGTAAGCTGCTAGCTCTAACCTAACTTTCGGGTATATATAAGTCCGACGAAAGACAACCCGCTTCTCAAAGGCGAGGTTCTGAAAGAAAGCAAGCGGTGCACTTAAATCTAAATAGGGTGGTATGGGTGAGAAAGATAAAGAGAAGATCTAGACAAAAGACCTACTCGATGGAATTAGCCAATGTGTGCTCCTAAAGTTAGAAAACGTCCCGGCAAGAGCTGTCAGAATTCATCCCAGAAGGTAAATTACCCTTTCTCTTGTGCCTGCATTCGCTATTCCTATTCCGCGAAAGCTTTTATGCCTAGCCCCAAAAAGGTGCTTCAGCTACGCTTTGGAATTGAGCTACCCAAGCAGACCAGCCCTTCCCGAGAAGAGCCAAAAGCGAAGGAGTTTCAGTAAGTAAGAATAAGATTAATGATTTGTGAAACATACTATTGGCAACATTAATCCGCCTAGCAAGAAAGAAGACTCTAGTTTCATCTCTGAATTACTTGATCAAGACGGTGCAATCGATTGAAGACTGAAGACCGGGCACTTAATGTCTAGATTGAGATCGAGATTAAGCTCCAAGTCATGTAGGTTCACGAGAAGGACGTTTGTTTTCTACCATAAACAGAGGAGTTCGGTTGCATTTACTAGGAGAAATCTTTCTCTCAATCGCTGGCAGTTGGACAAGGAAAGGCAAGAGCGAGCAGCCACACATGAACCGCGATGAACGATGTCATGATAGGCTTTCCATAACCATCTTTCCGGTAATCAAATCCTTCTTTCAGTCTCACGGGCCTCGATCAAGTACGCGTGCCACACCATTGACACTTGATTATAGCGAAACCTTGTGAATGGGTTTTCGTGCTATACACCACGTTGAGAAAGACCAACTTCCCTCTAGTCTGATGGATCGCTTTCTCTTGCGCATTAATGAATGGATCGAGAAATTGCGTATGAAAGGTTTATGGTCTATCTTATGCTATCTAGTACGATCGATCAAGTCATTCAGTACAGTATCTTCGTCGGTGTAGGTCTCGGTCGTTGTAATTGATATGGATTCTGATGAATTCGTTTCCAGTTTCCTTTCCTCTTTTGTTTGTACATCTTTCTCCCATGCATTTCGTTGGTCAACAACCAACCACAACTCATGTCTTCCAGAATTGGGAGAGAAAGAACAAGTCTCTCTTCTTTTTTTTGGGGGGGGCGGAGCAGTTAAAGAATGAACCAACCCAAATGATTGTTCTAGA